AAAATTCTTGTACGTTCAAAAAAGGGCGGACCGATTTCGTGAAAGATGGAATCAGTAAATATAAAACTACTGATACTGAATCTTTGTGAGATCGTCAATTTTGCACCAAAGGTGTATTTAGAGTAGACCCAATCAGTATAGCTATCCTTCCTCTAGCGCAGCAACGCAGCCTCGATCAGTACCAAAAGTAAATGTTATATCTTCTTTGTCTATGTAGAAATTGATATTTCCTTATAATATAAGATGAAGTAAGGTTTACATTAGTGACTTTGCTTTTGCTATAGTAAGAGAAAGTAAAGATCTTTAATGTATGGGCTCTAACAATTCATGAAAGATATCATGATTGAAATATCTCATTCTATCCATACAATTCCATTCTATTTTATGTGAAATATAGAAATCCCCTTGGTAGTTTGTCTTTTCTTTTTTTTGAGTGTCCGTCTATAATGACTGATGAATCAAGAATTTTCAATTGGAATGAAACGAATTCTTTCAATTTGTTTTTCTTACTGTCATATCTGGATTGAGACTTAGGTAAATGTTTTATTCATATATGTAGTAAAAGAACATATTTAATTTAGCTCTTTCATGCTTATTATAACTAGTTATTTCGGTTTTTTACTGGCTGCTTCAACTATAACCCCAGCTCTATTTATAGGTTTGAACAAGATACAACTTATTTGAAAAGAATGAAATTCAATAAACAATTTTTAAAAATCACAATCAAAGCCTCTCTGAATATTTCATTTTAGGTCTTTTATGGTTACTTCCCGCGTCAATTGTGAATTCCTATTCATTGAGATTTACGGATAATTCAGATTAATATTTAGGGATAGATCTTACCTCTTTTTTTATTCCCCAAAACAAATTGAAATGATTGAAGTTTTTCTATTTGGAATCGTCTTAGGTCTAATTCCTATTACTTTAATAGGATTATTTGTAACTGCATATTTACAATACAGGCGCAGTGATCAGTTGGACCTTTGATTGAGTAACATTTCTTTTTTTTTTTTTTTATTGACCTCCTCCTTGTAGGAGGTCAAATTCAAATTGCAATTATACTTTGTTTTGTGAAGCTATTTTCTGGTAATTCAACATAACATAAACGGAATGGAATCACGCTCTGTAGGATTTGAACCTACGACATCGGGTTTTGGAGACCCGCGTTCTACCGAACTGAACTAAGAGCGCTTTCTTATATCCTATACCTATAACAGTAGATACGATTGTAAATAAAAATATTTCAAAGGGTATTGTATTGTGTAAATAGAGTCTGTATAAATAAAAGATTATGTCCAATTTTCTTCCCAATGAATCCCTCGTAACTGTTCATAGGAGAAAGAATAGGTAGGGATGACAGGATTTGAACCCGTGACATTTTGTACCCAAAACAAACGCGCTACCAAGCTGCGCTACATCCCTTTTCAAAATTGTTGTACAGTGTCATTGTACAAAATTTATGTCCTGTTTTCCACATCATTCTTTTTTCCTCTAACTATAGATAGATATACTAGAGTTATATATCTATATAGTTATATATCTATAATGTTTTTTGTTTTTGTCGACAAAATTTCATCTGCTTGATCTTTGTACTTTGTACATATGCATTTGAGTTAGTAATTCCTAATTCAATATTCAATTCAATTTTTTGCAAAAACAAATGATCTTGAACTACAAGATTGAGTTATCTATGATTTATGTATTAGAATTAAGAATATCAAACTAGACTATATATGTATTACAATATACAATACGAATAAAGAAACAAATAAAGAATTACAAGAAAAAGAAAATATAAAATAAAAGAAGAAGGAGGTTTTTCAATGCGAGATATAAAAACATATCTCTCCACGGCACCTGTGCTAACCACTCTATGGTTTGGGTCTTTAGCGGGTCTATTGATAGAAATTAATCGTTTATTTCCAGATGCCTTGTCATTCCCTTTTTTTTCCTTTTTATTGAATTCTTTTATTTATATGTGAAGAAATGAATAAGATTTTAGATCAATTCTACGTAACATGGCTCCAATTTCGCTCTCTCTTTTTTTTTTATTTTTTTTTATTTAGGATAGGAAAGAAGAAAGAAAAAGTATATCGAACCTCAGTCAAGAGAAAATGAATCTACGATAGAATTTTGGGAAAAATCAATGGAAAAGTGGATCCAGTCTAGGGGTGGTTCGATGAAATTTGAATATAAAAAGAAGAAAATACTGAGATTAGATATGAAGAATTTCTAGTTAGAAAAAATTGTATTACTTAATTATTACTAGATTCTTCATATTCTTCTCTTAATGAACATGACTATCTTTCTTTATAGTTCTAGTAATTCCTAATAATTAGATTATAGTGCTTCGAAGTCATTCAAATTATTAGAATTTGAAAAAAGAATCTTTACAAATTACATTTCTAGATTTCTAGTTAGTAACTTTTATTAATATAGATTTTTTTGTTTTCTTATTATTAATTATTTTATTTTCTATTTGGTTCGGATCAAAAAAAAAAAAAGGAGGAGAGTTTAAAAATGAAGTCGATCCAAAATGAAAAGGAGGTTCATGGCCAAGGGTAAAGATAGCAGAATTCTAGTGATTTTGGAATGTACCTGTTGTGTTAGAAAGGGTGTCAATAAAGAATCGACGGGCATTTCTAGATATATTACTCAAAAGAATCGACACAATACACCCAATCGATTAGAATTGAGAAAATTTTGTCGCTATTGTCAAAAGTATACAATTCACGGGGAAATAAAGAAATAGATGGAACCAGAATGCGTGCGTGATTTTTTCATTTTTAAAGGGGACTTAACATAACATATCTTAACATAACATATATAGAATACAAACCAAATCCTCTTTTGGTCGGATCTTCAATGAAGAAAAAAAAAAAAGAGAATTTTATTTTCTATATTATTTTATATATAAGGAATAAACAAACAAGGGATAAGCAAACCATGGATAAATCCAAACAACTTTTTCGTAAATCCAAGCGATCTTTTCGCAGGCGTTTACCCCCAATTGGATCGGGGGATCTAATCGATTATAGAAACATGAGTTTAATTAGTCGATTTATTAGTGAACAAGGTAAAATCTTATCTAGACGGGTGAATAGGTTGACCTTGAAACAACAACGATTAATTACTATTGCTATAAAACAAGCTCGTATTTTATCTTTGTTACCTTTTCGTAATAATGAGAAACAATTGGATAGAACGGAGTCGATCCCTAGAACTACTAGTCCTAGAACCAAAAATCAATAGATAGACTTTTCAAAACTCCAATCGGAACTCAAGCTCAGATTAATGTTTTGCTCGAAAAAAACCTAGAATCTAGAATCAAGATTAAATTCTTGTGTTATAAAAAAGGAAAAATGGGGAAGCAATCTTTTTTTCTTGAAAGATGTTCGTTTATTCCTACTACTCAAATCTTAATTTCTTTTTCTTCTATCTTCCCGGAGTTCATTCTCCGGGAAATTCTGCTTCAATCATTCTTGTTTCTTGTATAATAGATTCTATTAAGATTCTTTTCTTCCTTTATTTGATTTTTATTTTATTTTTGATTGATTATTTTATTGAAAATTATATCAAAACAATTCTTATTTGCTAGGGCTATTTGCGCAAGTATTTTACGATTCAGAAGCAATTGTCTCTTGTACAGATTGTGTATGAGTTTGCTATAACTATAGCATACCCTTTCCTCGCGAGTTACTGCATTTATACGGGTGATCCACAAACGACGAAAATCTCTTTTTTTCCTGTTCCTATCTCGATGAGAGGAAACCAAAGCTCTCATTCTTTGTTGAGTAGTCGTTCGAGTAAGTCTTGAATGAGCCCCTATAAAGGTTGATGCAAATAAACGAATTTTTTTTCGACGTCTCCGAGCTGTATATCCTCGTTTAACTCTGGTCATTGAATCAAATGAAACTCTCTTGAATAACTAATTGATTTCTCTTCTTTCAGTCACCCTTTATCCTCCGGTCAATTAATAACAAAACGGATTATTCCGATATATAAACTATAAATTCCAATGGCTTTTGCTACTATGACCTTCCCAACCACAATTTTTTTCTTCCAGGTATCTTGAAAATGCTACTAAATAAAAAAGAATAGTGGGTTTCCTCGTTTCTATGGCAACTTCTGAAACGGTGAGGTCCTCTCTATACACCGGAGCCTCTTATTTCATTTCATCAAATTTTATTATGAACTTGTATAGTTCACACTCTGTGGCTCTACCCATTTCTTTTTCAATTCTAATTAGAAAATAATAAAATAATAAATAGTCCTTTTCACAAAAAAGCTATTCATACAGTGACGGCATTTAATTCTGAAAGTTGGCTGGGTAGCTAACCCTGTTAGTCCGTTTTTTCAAGAATAGGAGCGTAACCTTTTTGCTTCTTATCAATTTCTTTCCTCCGCTTAATGGATAACTTTTTGCTACCAATGGAAAATTTCTTCTCATCTCAAACGGAGTGATTGGATTTACACCAATAGAAACCATAAATTCCATAATAGAAACATAATAGGTCGACGATAGATCTTCATTTTTAGATATTATAAAATAGTCAATTAAATGTCCGTCTTCCACTCTATCTATCCTATTCATTGGTAGTGGTCGTAAAGAATTTTTTTTTTTTTTTCATTTCTTCAAACTTATGATCTGAACTGAACGAGTCGCACATACACCCTAGTACATGTTCCTCGACGCTGAGGACATCCTCGAAGAGCGGGAGATTTCGTGACATTTCTTATTGGCTGTCTTGCGTTTCTAATAAGTTGTTTAATGGTTGGCATGTCGTGTCTATAGAATATCATTCTAGATAGAATAGAACGGGTTGGCTTAGATCGATCTTAACCTGATGGTTGATGATTATGAATGATTTCTATTCAATATCAAATCACGGAAAATTCAAATCAAATTTGTAAATGGAATTCTATATTTAGAATTTATACGAAATCCCCAGCATTTTCATTTTCGACCGCTACAAGATCAACGATGCCATGAGCTTGGGCTTCTGTTGCTGACATAAAAACATCCCTTTCCATATCTTCGGATATAACCCATAAAGGGTTGCCCGTTCTTTGTACATAAACTTTTGTAAGGGTTTCGCGAAGCTTCAATAGTTCTTCTGCTTCCAGGATAAATTCCCCTGCCTGTGCCTCATAAAAAGAACTAGCAGGTTGGTGAATCATAACCCTGATGATATTGATATAACATAATGAACGGTTCTTCTATCTATATCTTGCATGATTTAGTTCAAATAAGGGGGAAGATAAAAAAAAATAGAATGAAACAACCGTACGGGCATCTTTTGTACATTGCATACGGCTCTGCAATGGAATTTTTTTTTTATTTTTTTATTTGATATAAGAAATTCTATAAAAAAAAAAAAAAAAAATAAATAGAACCCATCCGATCCAAATCGTTAAATGATCCATTTACCACCCTTCCTTTCGTAGTATTAAAAAAAATACTATGATGGTTCTGTTGCTTTATATATTTATCTCGTATGTGGTTTAGCAATCCCAAAGTTTCTTTTTGATACGATCCAAGAAGGATAAAATGATTTTTTCCATTTTTTCACTCTTTTTCTCATAACATAAAGATAAGAAAGAGACTTCTGGTGTGGAAGAAAAATGGTTTGTGACGCTGAAATTTACTCTTAACACATAAGATAAAATTAGGAATAACCCTTCTTTCATACTACTATCTCGATACAAAAATATCATGTTATAAAAAAACAATAATGTTTGTTCATATCGAACTCGAAGTGCCATGCTATTATTACTTATTCTTTCTTTTATTTTTCTTTTTTGATTCATATTTGATACGGCGAAGGCATAGTCTTCTTTTTTTTCTCATCTCAAACAAAAACTCATTGGCGCCAAGCGTGAGGGAATGCTAGACGTTTGGTAATTTCTCCTCCGACCAAAATGAAAGATCCCATTGAAGCGGCTAATCCCATGCATATTGTATGTACATCTGGTGACACAAATTGCATAGTATCATAAATGGATATTCCTGGTATTACCCATCCACCTGGAGAGTTTATAAATAAATAAAGATCTCTAGTATCATCTTCTATGCTGAGATATACTATGAGACCCACAAGTTGATTTGAGATCTCGCTATCAACCTCTTGGCCTAAAAAAAGTAATCTTTCTCGATGAAGTCGGTTGATTAGGGCAAAATTTTATCCCTGAAGAAGCGTACATGCACCTTTAGATGCATACGGTTCGAAAAAATTGCGAAAAAAAAAAATCAATGTGTTGATTCCAGTCCTATTTCTTTTTTTTTTTTTACAGGATTTTTGGCCTCCTTCTCTATATTCTATAATGTAAATGTAGAAAATAAAAAAGAATTTTATGAACTTATTGAACTAATTGCTCATTGATGTATTCTTTCATCGAAATTCAAATAACGATGTAATTTTCTTGTTCCTGAATGGGCCCTTTCAATTCTTTTAGGTTCTTGTTCTACTCCGGGGGAAGATTTGCCCGAATTATATTTGCGCATATAGGGCAAATGATTTCAGTACCACTTCTTTTTTTTTTTTTCAATTCGTTTCATCCCTTTCCCTAAACTATTCAATGTATTCATCATACTACTCCCTTGGAATAGGCAGTTTGAGATTATCCCTATAGTAAATATAAGAATAGCCTCTGATACAAGCGGTAATTGTGGAATAATATATTCCATATATTCCATATAATATATAATAGATAATAGATTTTATTATAGTTCTATTTTAGTAAGTTAGATTTTATTGAATTACTAATGACTTTCTTCAATTCTTAAGAATTTCATTAGATTTATAGATTGATAATTTCTATTTTATATTTATATATTATATATTTTTATAATTTTTAATTTTCGAATATATATTTCATATTCTTATATTATCTCAATTAAATACTTCTATATTTTAAAAATTAAAAAGATTTTTTATAGTTTATATTACTACATTTACACTCCCTTTCTATTACTTTACTCTTACCATTTATTCTCTGAACGGAGCCTGGATACTTTATTTTATCAGTTCAAGTAAACCATCAATTATTCTAATTTATAATATTGATCCCCAATAGGAATTATTGTGCTTCACGCTCCAAATTATTGATGGTTAAATCAATACAATATGGAATATATATATATATATATATATCTATTGGATTGGTGGATTGGGCGAAACATAGAATACTCAATCGGGGGAAATAACGGGGAAATACCATATGACCCATATGTCTGACAAGTCGCACTATACGTCAACCCAAACTGCATCCTCCTCTCCAGGACTCCGAAAAGGTACTTTTGGAACACCAATGGGCATTGAAATAAAGAAAAAAATAAAGTACTATACTTTACTTTAATATGGAAACGTAACAATGGCTTTATTATCTTCATCCTTTTTTCTTTCTTTTCTCTTTGAAAATTCTATAGAAATATATAAGTATATAGAGTATATAGAGGAAGACAGAATGAATAAAGAAACATTGAAACGAATGGGATCA